GATTCTTTTCTTTTTCCTCTTTGGATCATAATTCAATCAAAACTTTTCGAATTATCCTACAGATTAGGATAAATTCGTTGATTCTTCAACTTTGATGAAATCGGAATAGTTTCCTATATTCTTATACTACTATATTTTATATTTAATTTTAATTTACATTTGGATGAAATCCAATCGGCTTCAAATATTTCTTAGTTTTTATTGATTCCTGTCAAAAAGAAACAATTTGTGAATAGAAGTTTCATTTTACTGAGTGTGTTTTTATGTTATTTCGTATTGTAAATTGTAAAATTCCGTTGTTTGTGGGATTTTTTTCTCACGAAAGGTAATTAAAAGAAATTATAGAATGAATTTCTGCCTATGTCTAGATCTCGAATAAATGGAAATTTTATTGATAAGACCTTTTCAATTGTAGCCAATATCTTATTACGAATAATTCCGACAACTTCGGGCGAGAAAGAGGCATTCGCCTATTACAGAGATGGTGCGATTTGATTATTGTATTTTTGATTTATTTATTTTAAATTTTTCTTTATTTTAGAATTTAAAATTAAATTTAGTAATTAGTAATTTATTAGAATTTAATTTAGTTATTTATATTTTTTACCACTCTTAGTAGAAAGACACATTATTATTCAGGATAGAAAGAAAAAGATTATTGAAATAAATCTACGCTTGTTGAAGGTGAAGTTTGTAAATAAAACAAGCCCTTCTGTCGTGTATCCCCGATTAATGCAACCTCAAATGCTTCAATTGTCGATTCTAGAGTATTGAGCGAAAGGTTACACCTATGGGTTAGGTCAAACTTACTCCACTAGTACTAATAGGAGGCATAGAGGAAGAGGCACTACTCCTAGGAATCAACAACACGAAAACTTTGTTATAAATTATCCCTTTTCCTTATCAGGATCGGGATTAACAAGAATGGTTGGGACAACAAACATCCATCTCGTTCGTGTTTTGGATACCCGTATAACCATCTAAGACTGTTGAAGTGACTTATTCCTGAAAATTAAGATGCGTTTAAGACAAAGAAATTGCTGGAGTCACCTTTTTTTATTTTATCTAGTACCAACATACTAGATGTTAAGGAAAGATCTTTTACAAGAAGGTTGGCTAGAGATTTTTTGTAAAAACACCAGCCCCGCTCAGTTTATAATGAGAATATTTAAATCTTTTTTGATTCCATGTATTATTCTGATTATGTACATAAAGGAGGAGCCGTATGAGATGAAAATCTCATGTACGGTTCTGAAACGGAGATTCTTTAAATCGAATGACGACCGTAACGGATGTCCGCTCAATCCGAAGGAAATTATGCAGAAGCTTTACAGAATTATTATGAAGCTATGCGACTAGAAATTGATCCCTATGATCGAAGTTATATACTCTATAACATAGGCCTTATCCACACAAGAAACGGAGAACATACGAAAGCTTTGGAATATTATTTTCGTGCACTAGAGCGAAACCCATTCTTACCACAAGCTTTTAATAATATGGCCGTGATCTGTCATTACGTGCGACTATCTCCACTATAGAAAGGGAAAAAAAGAGCAAATCTGTTAATAAATACTAGAAAAAATAGGCTTTCTACATATCTATCGTCCAAAACAACGATTTTTATCAGCTGTAGCAAAGAAATAAACTTCATAGAATTTTAGAATTTGAAATAGGAAGAAATAGGTATGCCTAGATAATTCTATGGATAAAGGATCTAATTGATAGAGGAAGCGCCGTAAAGATCAATTCGTGAGGTTTTGGGCCGATACAATAAGGACTGCTTATTTATGTCATGATATGAGATAAAAGTTAGGAATCAACTTATGTAATAGAGTTGATCCCCTAAGGTATTGAGCAGCGGTGTAGCATCAGATCCCAAAGATAGTAAGCCTTTTCCTTCTTCTAATTAGTAATTAGAAGGGAAAGGTTTTTTCACGGATTCTATATAAATTCATATATGAAACCGAGATAGTTACCTTTTTAGAAAACTCTAATGATAGTGGAAATGCCTATGCGCTTTACGAAGGTGGGAGAAAAGAGAAAACTGATTAAATTAGTAAGTAAAATTCAAGTTTGAAACTTATAACCATAACCAACCTCTTTTTCTTTTGGTTAACTCGAGAGAAAAAAATGGGATAGATCCACGAGAAATCTCATTCAATTAGATATGGTAGATTAAAAAAAGGGACACCAAAAGAACTTGAGAACTTGACTGCTGAGCCGTATGAGGTCGGAAACTCTCAAGTACGGTTCTAAGGGAAGGAATTTACCCACCTATTCTGACCGGGGAGAACAGGCCATTCGACAAGGAGATTCTGAAATTGCGGAAGCTTGGTTCGATCAAGCTGCCGAATATTGGAAACAAGCTCTAGCGCTTACTCCTGGTAATTATATTGAAGCGCAGAATTGGTTGAAGATCACAGGGCGTTTCGAATAAGAATATTTTATTAATTACTATATATTACTATGATATTATTTAATAATATTTAAATTTAAT